AAAAAAAGAGCAGAACCGAATAAAAGAATTATGGCTTGGGTCAGGAATACAGGTTGGAATTGGGTTATGGATAAAAGAACTTCCTATGTTATACTATTCCATTTTCGACGACGAATTGATTTGATAGCTCAGATATTGTTATTCATGATATTGATCCGATTAAAAACCATCGAGAGGTAATTCATTCATTGAATTTACAGGCGAAAGGTTTAACATCTCTATGGGATTAAATCCCGAGTTATTGCGAAAAAAAAGATTAGATTATGGAAGTAAATATTCTTGCATTTATTGCTACTGCGTTATTCATTCTAGTTCCTACGGCCTTTCTACTTATAATTTACGTAAAAACAGTCAGTCAAAATAATTAATTTGAATGAATTAAACTTGACTTATGAGTTCTTATCAAAAATTGACGAAATAAAATGAAAAGTATTCCAATTTTAGTGCTTAAATTGAAATGAAATAATGATCGGCAGTATTCTAATAGATAGATCCTATGGCAGATGAATCTTTCTACCATAGGATCTATCTATTAGAATTATTGTGGTGTATAAAGAAAAAGTTGTATAATGTGTAAAGTTGGACTTTACAATATACAATAAAGATAGAGGCTTAATTTAATATATATTAATCTCTCCAATATTATCTTTATATATTTGTATGTCAACCCCATTCCATATATGGAATGGGGTTGACATAGCACTCAATTCTTGTTTCGATCAATCCAATCTAAAATAATTGCTTTACTCTTATTTATAGTATTTCCTTAGACAACCACTGTGTCTATACCGCTTTTCTTTTCCTATAAAGTGCCTATACACTTAACAAAACGACTTCTTCTTTTTAAAAAGGGACTAAAAAATCTGGTCTTCTTCAGCACCCACCTATAAGTCTGGTAAGAGACCGTTGATTGAAATAGAACAGAATTTTGTTGGGAAAAATTTCCTATCATTGGGATCCCTTTCGAAATACAAAAATGGGAGTCGTTGAAATATTTGTTTGATTGAAAAAGTATGATTCATATAATGATGCATTACTCCATTTGAATCCAATGAAATTCGAAATGAAAATGAAGATCTTTTGATTTTAATTTTAAATAGTTCAAAACGTGTTACAGAACGATCTATAAAACAATTGATACAGTTTGATTAATTAGTAATACTCTTAGAGTCCACTTCTTCCCCACACTACGAGCGAAAGGGAAAATGTAAAGACTACCATTAAAGCAGCCCAAGCGAGACTTACTATATCCATGTGAATTATGTCCCCTTATCTCTATAAATATGAAGGAATTTTTCCATTATTCCTCAATAATAAATAATAATAGTATAGTGGAACCAATGGCGCAGAGTCAAAAAGGGGATTCTGACCGAACACTATTGATAATCCCTCTACCCTTAGAATAGTTCCTTGAATCTAGGATAGGATTCAAAGATTTACAATCTTTTCAAAAAACCCACTTCAAAAAACGCCACCCGAATGCTTCGAATCAAACAAGCATTAATAAATAGCGCCCTTCCTCTGCTTCTGATGGGAAATAATTCGGCGAGTTTTATATCAGCAGAACAGAAGAAAAGATTTCAAGTTTTTTGTTGATCAGGCGACACCCGGATTTGAACTGGGGAAAAGGGATTTGCAGTCCCCCGCCTTACCACTCGGCCATGCCGCCAAAACGATACAAAATTGGTGAATTTTGTCCCGTATTACTTAACTGCTTTTTATTTTTATTTTGCATCTTGAGTTCTGTTTTTCTTAATACTTTTATTTCCTAAAAGAAATCTTTATTTCGATTGTAGTTGATCCGCCCCTGTCTTGTCTAGTATATAGTATCTCAAAATGGCCAACTTCTCTCACTTTCTATTAAAAATAAAATGTGGATTTTTATTCGCAAAAGTAAAAATTTATGACAAAGTTGAACCATTAACTATTGACTACTGACTGCGAATCCATGAACGGTTTGAATCTCAAAATTTGATATTTTCTTTTCCTAATGACATAAGTAATAAAATACAAATTGATACATCAATATTGAGTTACAAACCCCTCTCCATTTCAATTATAACAACAATTATGAGTATCTGTAAACCCCCGAGCAGAAACTGTTACACAGATGTCTATTATCTTATTTAGATATGTTATATCTTGGCTAGAAGGAATTCTCAGAAAATTTTCATATCTCCATTTTATTTTGAATTGAATAAAAAATAGAAATTTTCTTTTATTTTAATAGAGCACAACCCATCTTGTGTTGCCCCCCCCCAAAAAAAAGCAATACAATAAAAGAGAAGGGGGATCTTAATATCTGCATACGTGTTTAATAAATACAACTCTTCTTATATTAGAAACTTCACGTATGTAATATCATAATAATGGTAGAAATTGAATCATTTTTTATTTTGATATTCTCTACAAATTTCAATAAAAAAGTCCAATTTAAGTAGAAAACTCTTTTTATTTCTCCGTTCATACGTATTTCATATATCCTATTCCAGATCCAGAT